AATATACGATCCTTTCTTGAATGGACCCTGTCGTGGACGAATCAAAAATTGTTTATTATCCTCAATCAAAACGGAAACTTATAAAAAAAATGATATTTGTATAAATAAGATTCATGCTCTCCTTATTATTATTAATAGTAAAAAAAATCATCCAGAATTTGAACAGAAAATAGATACATTTGATAAAAAATCATTATTAATTGAAATTTTTTTTTTTTTTTTTTTAATCCATAAATTCTCGGATAAATCAGTATCAAGCCTTAATTTTGAAGGACTTGTTCTCTTTCCGGAATATGAACAAGTGAAAGTTAATTCCGAAAAAAAAAAAATTAAATTATTGGTCGACGCAATTAGAACTGATCTGAACGAAAAAATAATTGTAAAAAAAAAAAAATGTATTGGAATCAAAGAAATGAGGAAAGAAGTTCCTCGATGGTCATACAAATTAATTGACGAATTAGAACAACTGGAAGTAAAAAATGAGGAAGATAAATATGGAATTCGTTCCCGAAAAGCCAAACGTGTAGTTATTTTTACTTTTACTAATAAAAAAAAAAATAACGATACTTATAGATATACTAGAGATACTAATAATATTGATAAAAACGGGGAATTAGCTTTAATACGTTATGCACAACAACCTGATTTTCGACGAGACATAATCAAAGGATCTATACGTGCTCAAAGGCGTAAAACAATTACTTGGAAACTATTTCAAAAAAGTCTGCATTCGCCCCTTTTTTTGGAAAAAATTGAAAAACCCTCGTTCTTTTCTTTTTTAAAAAATTTTGAGCCAATGAGACAAATAATTTTTATGTTCAAAAATTGGATGCGTACAAAAGCAGAATACCTAAATTCAGATTATACGGAGGAAAATAAAAAAGAAAGTGAGGAGGGGGGCGAAAAAAATAAAATAGAAAAAGAGGAAAAAAGACGTATAGAAATAGGAGAGGCCTGGGATACCATTATATTTGCTCAAGTAATAAGAGGTTATTTATTAATAACCCAATCGATTCTTAGAAAATATATTATATTGCCTTCATTGATAATAACTAAAAATATTGTTCGTATGCTATTATTTCAATTTCCCGAATGGTCAGAAGATTTTAGGGATTGGAAGAAAGAAATGTATATTAAATGCACCTATAATGGCGTTCAATTATCCGAAACAGAATTTCCAAAAAAGTGGCTAATAGATGGTATTCAGATAAAAATCATATTTCCTTTTCGTCTGAAGCCTTGGCACAGATCTAAGCTACGATCCACTGAAAAGTATCCAATGAAAAAAAAAGAGGCAAAAAAAAAAAGGGACTTTTGTTTTTTAACAATTTTGGGAATGGAAGTGGAATTCCCCTTTTCTAGTTTTCCCCGAAATAAATTTTATTTTTTTCATCCCATTTTAAAAAAACTCAACAAAAAAATAAAAAAATGGAAAAATCATTTTTTTCTCGTTCTCAATATTTTAAGTCAGAGAACAAAATTGTTTCTAAATTTCTTAAAAGAAAGAGCAAAATGGATCATAAAAAGTATTCTATTTCTAAACGAAAAAATAAAACAACTCCCGACTTTTTTTCTACTTAGATTCAAAAAGATATATGGATTGAGTGAAAGCCAAAAAGATTCAACAATAAGTAAGAAAATTCCAATGATTTACGAATCAACCATTCGAATTCAATCTGTTAATCGGACAACTTGTTCATTGAAAAAAAAAAAAAAAGATCTGAATGCTGAAAGAAAGACAATAATAAAGAAAATTAAAAAAATGACAAAAGAAAAGGGGGTTTTTTCTTCAGAGATAAATATTAGTTCGAACAAAAAAAGTTATTATGCTAAAAGATTCGAATTAAAAAAAAGTATTGGGGAAATTTTAAAAAAAAGAAATCCTCTATTAGCCCGTAAATCACAGCATTCTTTTTTGAAATCTCTCATGGAAAAGGTATACCTAAATATCGTTCTATGTATCATTTATATTCCTAGGATCGATCTACAATTGTTTCTTGAATCAAGAACAAGAAACAGAATTCTAAAAAAATCCATTTACAATAATGAAACAAAAGAAGACAGAATGGATAAAACTAATAAAAGTCTAATTCACTTTATTTCGCTTCTAAAAAAATATTATAATATTAGGAATACGAATTCACAGAATTCTTGTGACGTATCCTCGTTGTCACAGGCATATGTATTTTTAAAATTGTCAGAAACCCAAGTTATTAACATATATAAGTTAAGATCTGCTTTTGAAGATCATGGAAAATCCTTTTTTCTTAAGAATGAAATTAAGGATTTTTTTTTTGGAATACAAAGAATATTTGATTCTAAATTAAGACAAAAGAAACCTCCCAATTCTGTAATGAATCAATGGAAAAATTGGTTGTTAAAGGGTCATTATCAATATGATTTATCTAAGAGGAGATGGTCTAGATTAGTGGCACAAAAATGGAGAAATAGAATCCATGAGCGTCGTGTCTCTCAAAAAAAAGATTTAAAAAAGCGTGATTCATATGAGAAAACCCGATTAATTCTTTACAAAAATCAACAATTAGACTCATTAAAAAAAAAACAATATGAATATGATCTTTTTTCATATAAATCTATTAATTATGCAGATAATAAGCACTCATATATTTATGGATCACCATTCCAAGCAAATAAAAATAAAGCAATTTCTTATAATTACAACACACGTAAACAAAAGATATTTGATCTAACGAGTGATATCTCTATCAAGAATTATATCGCAGAAGATGCTTTTATAGATATGGAAAAGAATCTGGATAGAAAATATTTTGATTGGATGGGAATGAATGAAGAAATATTAAATCGTTCCATATCGAATCGGGAATTTTTGTTCCTTTCCAAATTTTTTATATTTTTTAATGCATATATGAGTAACCCGTGGATCATACCAATCCAATCACTTTTTTTCGATTTTAATATAAATAAAATAAATAAAAATGTTAGTGCAAATAAAAACATCACTGGAAGGAAAAAAATAATAGATATTTTTAGATCATCAAAAAAAAAAAAAAAATTAGAATTCGAGTTAGGAACTCGAAATCAAGCAAAAGCGGAATACACGGGTCGAGTGGATTTTGAATCACCTCTCTCAACCCAAGAAAAAGATATTGAAGAAGATTATACAGGATTGGACAGGAAAGAGGATATAAACAAACCACAATACAATAGCAAGATAGAGGAAGAACTAAATTTCTTATTAAAAAGGTTTTTTATTTTTCAATTGAATTGGAAGGGTTCCTTAAATCAAAGAGTAATGAATAATATAAAAATATATTGTCTACTGATTAGATTGAAAAATATAAAAGAGATTGCTATAACCTCTATTCAAAGAGGAGAACTAAGTCTAGATATTATGATGATTCATAATCAGAAGGATTTTACTCTTACAGAATTGACGAAAAATCAAAAATTGATCAACGAAGGAATATTGATTATCGAACCAGTTCGTCTATCTAGAGAAAACGATGAACAATTTTTTATGTATCAAACCATAGGCCTCTCGTTGATTCATAAGAGTAAGCGTCAAATTAATCAAAGATATCCGGAAAAAAGCCACGTTGATAAGAAGAAATTATATAAATCCACTCCAAGAACAAGAGATCAAAAGATAACAGAAAATAAAGAGACAAATCATTATGATTTGTTTGTTCCCGAATTTTTTTTTTCCGCTCGACGTCGTAGAGAATTCAGAATTCTAATGTCTTTCAATTCTAAGAATAGAGATAGTGTACATAGAAAGACAACATTTTACAATAAGAATAAAGGAACTAATTGCTGTAAAGTTTTGGCTGAAAATAAGGATCTTGATAGAGAAAAAAAAAAACAAATGAATTTATATTTTTTTCTTTGGCCAAATTTTCGATTAGAGGATTTAGCTTGCATGAATCGCTATTGGTTTGATACCTATAATGGAAGCCGTTTCAGTATAGTAAGAATACATATGTATCCGTGATTGAGAATTCGTTAATCTAGATTTCTTTCTTCTATTTAGCGTAATATATTCGGTATGCGGATATAAATGGATACACACATAGATGCGCACACACATTTTGTTAACTTCTATTCTGTATTCTGAATCCTTGATACTAATTCAATGATGTATCCATTCGATACAAAAATGAATCAACAAAATCGTCTTATATAGATTTTTTAAGTCTACCATTTTTTTTTGGAATGCATAAATATAGTATTCTATGATTTGAAAAAAAAAAAATAGGGAAATCTGACGGAATTTAATATTATTGTATATACAATATAAAAAATTTGAAATTAGTGGCATTACTATTACTGATTAAAAAAAGATATCGATAAAATAAGTAAAGGGAAAAGAAAGCTTTCAACGTATGGTAAAAAATTTAATTCTAACGAGTTTTTTACAAGAAAAAAAAGAAGAAAACCCCGGATCGGTTGAATTTCAAGTATTCAATTTCACTAATAAGATACGAAGACTTACTTCACATTTGGAATTGCACCGAAAAGACTATTTATCTCAACGAGGTTTACGTAAAATTCTGGGAAAACGACAACGGCTACTGTCCTATTTGTCAAAGAAAAATGGAATACGTTATAACAAATTAATAAATCAGTTGGATATTCGGGAGTCACAAATTCGTTAATTTGAAGAGTAATTTTTAATTATTCGATTTATTAGCTCTTGAATTTTTATGAATTTTTTTTTCTTTTGTTTTACGCAATTCATGGAATGAATAAATCGAGGAAAAACCTATGAATGTCCCAGCTACAAGAAAAGACCTCATGATAGTGAATATGGGCCCTCACCACCCATCAATGCATGGTGTTCTTCGACTTATTGTAACTCTGGATGGTGAGGATGTTATTGATTGTGAACCAATATTGGGTTATTTACACAGAGGGATGGAAAAAATTGCGGAAAACCGAACAATTATACAATATCTGCCCTATGTAACACGTTGGGATTATTTAGCCACTATGTTTACAGAAGCAATAACCGTAAACGGACCGGAACAGTTGGGAAATATTCAAGTACCTAAAAGAGCCAGCTATATTCGAGTAATTATGTTGGAATTGAGTCGTATAGCTTCTCACCTATTATGGCTGGGACCTTTTATGGCAGATATTGGTGCACAAACCCCTTTCTTCTATATTTTCAGAGAAAGAGAATTAATATATGATCTATTCGAAGCTGCAACAGGTATGAGAATGATGCATAATTTTTTCCGTATCGGGGGAGTAGCGGCTGATCTACCTCATGGTTGGATAGATAAATGTTTGGATTTTTGCGATTATTTTTTAACAGGGGTTGTTGAATATCAAAAACTTATTACGAGAAATCCGATTTTTTTAGAACGGGTTGAGGGAATAGGCATTGTTGGTGGAAAGGAAGTAATAAATTGGGGTTTATCAGGACCGATGCTTCGGGCTTCCGGAATACAATGGGATCTCCGTAAAGTTGATAATTATGAGTGTTACGGAGAATTTGATTGGGAAGTTCAATGGCAAAAAGAAGGAGATTCATTAGCTCGTTATTTAGTTCGAATTGGCGAAATGGTGGAATCCATAAAAATAATTCAACAGGCTTTGGAAGGAATTCCTGGAGGTCCATATGAAAATTTAGAAATCCGTTACTTTGATAGGGAAAGGGAACCAGAATGGAATGATTTTGAATATCGATTCATTAGTAAAAAACCGTCTCCAACTTTTGAATTGCCGAAACAAGAACTTTATGTACGAGTTGAAGCCCCAAAAGGAGAATTAGGAATTTTTATAATAGGGGATCAGAATGGTTTTCCTTGGAGATGGAAAATTCGTCCACCTGGGTTTATCAATTTGCAAATTCTTTCTCAATTAGTTAAAAGAATGAAATTGGCTGATATTATGACAATACTAGGTAGCATAGATATTATTATGGGAGAAGTTGATCGTTGAAATGATAATTGATACAACAGAAATACAAGATATCAATTCTTTTTTCAGATTGGAATCTTTTAAAGAGGTATATGGAATTTTATGGGTACTTGCCCCTATCTTTACTCTTGTATTGGGAATCACCATAAGTGTACTATCAATTGTATGGTTAGAAAGAGAAATATCCGCAGGTATACAACAGCGGATTGGACCTGAATACGCTGGTCCTTTGGGAGTTCTTCAAGCTCTAGCAGATGGAACAAAACTACTTTTCAAAGAAAATATTATTCCATCTAGGGGAGATATTCGTTTATTCAGTATCGGACCATCCATATCAGTCATATCAATTATAATAAGCTATTCAGTAATTCCTTTTGGATATAACTTTGTTTTATCTGATCTCAATATCGGTGTTTTTTTATGGATTGCTATTTCGAGTATTGCTCCCATTGGACTTCTTATGTCAGGATATGGATCAAATAATAAATATTCCTTTTTGGGTGGTCTACGAGCTACTGCTCAATCGATTAGTTATGAAATACCATTAACTCTATGTGTGTTATCAATATCTCTACGTGCGATTCGTTGATACAAAAACTTTTCGATGCTATTGCTTATACGCCTTTCTTTGTAGGACACTTTATAGGAAAGGGTTAGAATAAATTCATTATTATTCTCAATTAGTATTGAAGAAAAAAATCAGATAGTTATATGAGTGAAATAAAACAGCTTCTATTGAATACAATTTATGAATACTATATTACATTACCTTACCTGATTCTCTCTATGGTATAGTTTATATATGGTTATAGTATGATGATTAAAAATTGCAGTAAAAATATTGAGTCTCATTTTCTATGTATAAGAATTTAGTGAAAAAAAAATTATAAGCAGAAGAGTCTGATTACCCCAGGATTGGTTGATTATAAATCTTGTCTTGAAGCGGGTTCGGGTTCAAAAGACCAACTTTATTGCGTTTTTGCTACCGTTTGGATGAATTATCATACATGTATTAACATAAATAAGGGAGGCTCATAAAAGATTAAGTGGACGGTTAGAACCACCAAGATACACAAAGGATTAGTAACGCGGATTATGTAAATTTTCAAAAAGAGCATTTCCACATAATAGAAAAAGAATACTAATTGGGGCTTTAAGTTGGTAGAAAAATAAAGGCAGTACTCCCCAAAATTCCGGTCCAGAGTAGGCTCCTATCCACTGATTAAATAAATGACTATCGGGAACGAAAAAATCCTTTCATTTTTTTTTTTTTCAAGTCCCTTTTTTTATTTTATTTGCACAAAAAAAGACGAATAGGAACGAAAAAAAAGAAAAAAGCGACTGACCCCTTTTTTTTATCCATATGGATTTTTAATCCATATTTATGGAGATAGAATTTATGTCATATCATAATTTAGAAACTAATATGTAATTCTTTTTTCGTAATCAAAAACGACGGGGGAGGGTTATTGAAAATTCTAAAAGATTATTTTATTGAAGAATAAAGTTATTACTTAAAAAATTTTATTTTTTTTTTTAGGGATAAGATAAATTCAGAAGTGCCTTTTGTATCTTTTATAAAAAATGCATTTTTTTATCTTTATTATAAAATTAGAAATTAGAACAGACAGAATTCAATTGGTCTAATTCAGAACCCTCCGATAAATTGGAATCTTATCCATCTTAGGGATATAGCAAAAGACAAACAATCGGCCTGGTCCTTATATTTATTTAAGACTTTCGAGGAGCCGTATGAGGTGAAAATCTCATGTACGGTTCTGTAATAGCGATGGGACAGTAATGTTATCACCGACTAGGATTATCTAACAGTTTAAGTACAGTTGATATAGTTGATGCACAATCAAAATATGATTTTTGGGGATGGAATTTGTGGCGTCAACCTATAGGTTTCATCGTTTTTCTACTTTCTTCCCTAGCAGAATGCGAAAGATTACCTTTTGATTTACCAGAAGCGGAAGAAGAATTAGTAGCGGGTTATCAAACGGAATATTCAGGTATAAGATTTGGTTTATTTTATGTTGCTTCTTATTTAAACCTATTAATTTCTTCATTATTTGTAACAGTTCTTTACTTGGGCGGTTCAAATATCCCTGTTCCGTACATATTAGTTTCTGAGTTTTTTGAGATAAATAAAGCATATGGGGTTTTTGGAACTACAATTGATATCTTTATTACATTAGCTAAAACTTATTTGTTCTTGTTCCTTTCTATCACAACAAGATGGACTTTGCCTAGGCTAAGAATGGACCAATTATTAAATCTTGGATGGAAGTTTCTTTTACCTATTTCTCTCGGTAATCTATTATTAACAACTTCGTCTCAACTGTTTTCACTGTAAAAGATTGATACTCTATATTTGTAACTTGTCTCAAACAAGAGAAAGAAACAAAACACAAATATTCATAGATATTCACGATATGTTCCTTATGGTAACTGGGTTCATGAATTATGGTCAACAAACAGTCCGAGCTGCAAGGTACATTGGTCAAAGTTTCATGATTACCTTATCCCACGCAAATCGTTTACCCGTAACTATTCAATATCCTTATGAAAAATTAATTACATCGGAACGTTGCCGCGGTCGAATCCATTTTGAATTTGATAAATGCATTGCTTGTGAAGTATGTGTTCGTGTATGTCCTATAGATCTACCCGTTGTTGATTGGAAACTGGAAACGGATATTCGAAAGAAACGATTGTTTAATTACAGTATTGATTTCGGAATTTGTATATTTTGCGGGAACTGTGTTGAGTATTGTCCAACAAATTGTTTATCAATGACTGAAGAATATGAACTTTCGACTTATGATCGTCATGAATTGAATTATAATCAAATTGCTTTGGGTCGTTTACCAATGTCAGTAATTGATGATTATACAATACGAACAATTCAAATATCAAATAAAAAAATATAATCCAAATTTTTTCTTTGTTTATTTATTTTCTTTTTTTTTTTAATTAAAAAAAAATATTCTAAAAAAAGTCTAATATAATAAAAAATTGATTATTAAAATTTATTTATTATTATTTATTATAATAATAAGATATTATAATATATATAATTAAATTTTAATTCAAAAAATGTAAATAATTAGAAAAAAAAAAAATAATTATAATTTAATTATGTAAAATTTTATATAAAATTATATATATTAATATTTATTATAAATATATAGGTATAGAATTTATATATATATAAAAGAAATATATATAAATAAAATCTGATTCTAATCAAACAAATCTTATTCTTTCTATATTTCATATCTATTTATTATATATATTATTAATATATCACATTTATATATATAACTAAATAACATTTATAGATATATATAACTAAATAATATAAATATAAATTTCGAAAAAATGTTTTCTCTAAAAATAGAAAAACTATTCTATATTCTCTTAGAAAATCTAAATTCGATTGGAAATATTTTATATTATTTTATATTATATATATATTATATATATAGAAATTATAAAATTCTATAAATATAGAATATGTATAGTTATATTTATTAGATATAAATAAAGAATACATATCATATAGTTATACTTATAGTTTCGATCTATTCTTTCATATAACGAATAGAAGGACATTTGGCCTATAACCGATACCCATATCAATTCCCCGTTGTTAGGATTAAATTCAATGCGGAGAGAAATCTTGTATATCCAAATTTTCCCTGGTCATATCAATTAAAGTCATGAAATCGCGATTTATTTATCTCTTTTTTTACATATAATGGATTTGCCTGAACCACTACATGATTTTCTTTTAGTCTTTTTGGGATCAGGTCTTGTATTAGGAAGTCTAGGAGTAGTATTTTTTACCAATCCCATTTTTTCTGCTTTTTCCTTGGGACTGGTTCTTGGTTGTATATCTTTATTCTACATTTTATCAAATTCCCATTTTGTAGCTGCCGCACAACTACTTATTTACGTGGGAGCTATAAACGTTTTAATCCTATTTGCTGTGATGTTCATGAATGGTTCGGAATATTACCAAGATTATCATCTTTTGACCGTTGGGGGTGGAATTACTTTGATGGTTTGTACAAGTATTCTTATTTCACTAATAACTACTATCCCAGATACATCATGGTACGCGATTATTTGGACTACAAGATCAAATCAGATTATAGAGCAAGATTTGATAAGTACTAGTCAACAAATTGGGATTCATTTATCAACAGATTTTTTTCTTCCATTTGAACTAATTTCCATAATTCTCTTAGCTGCTTTGATAGGTGCAATTGTCGTGGCTCGCCAATAAGAAATCTTTCGAACTAGCAATAAAAAAAAAAAGAGTTTTTTTTCCCATTTTTTTCTGTTGAATTCTATGTGAATGTAAAAAAAAAGTGTTTATATAGAAATATAAAATAATTTTTTTGGCAATATATTCTTTTGTTCCAGACTTGTTATATTCTTTAGTCAATTGAATCCGTTGAATTATTGTTCATACTATATTAAAATGAATAAAAATTGATAAGGAGTTGGTTAATGATGCTCGAACATGTACTTGTTTTGAGTGCCTATTTATTTTCTATTGGTATCTATGGATTGATCACGAGCCGAAATATGGTTAGAGCCCTTATGTGTCTTGAACTTATACTGAATGCAGTGAATATAAATTTCGTAACCTTTTCTGATTTCTTTGATAGTCGCCAATTAAAAGGAAATATTTTTTCTATTTTTGTTATTGCTATTGCAGCCGCTGAAGCAGCTATCGGACTGGCTATTGTTTCTTCAATTTATCGTAACAGAAAATCAACTCGTATCAATCAATCTAATTTGTTGAATAAATAGTATTAATCATTATTAATAAAATAATAATAATAATTAGAATTTAGAATAGTGTAATATTCATCAATTTTGATTTGCATGTTTGCAAAAACGTAAGAAATCAAAGTATCTTGGTCCTCTTCTCCTCTTATGAATTGACCCGGCAGTCGATTTTTTTAAATTAAGTTTAAAAATTCTGGTAAATCGTTGATTCATCTGGTGTCTAAATATATGATTCATTTACGAGTTTACTAGATCGAAACTTTTCCATTTTTGATGTTAAAATAAAAAAAACTCTAGATCCAATGTCACATTCAGTAAAGATTTATGATACATGTATAGGATGTACTCAATGTGTACGAGCCTGCCCCACAGATGTATTAGAAATGATACCTTGGGATGGGTGTAAAGCTAAGCAAATTGCTTCTGCCCCAAGAACAGAGGACTGTGTTGGTTGTAAGAGGTGTGAATCCGCCTGTCCGACGGATTTCTTAAGTGTTCGAGTTTATTTATGGCATGAAACAACTCGAAGCATGGGTCTAGCTTATTGATACCTTTCAAAAAACAAACACCACGAGAATACAATACGTTTTTTTACTGGCAAAAACCCGCGCTCAAAACAGAAGAATATTAATATTCTTCTGTTTTGAGCGCGGGTTTTTCTGGTCCAAGTGTATCTTATTTTTATCACGAATTATTTTCCTTGGTTAACAATAGTTGTACTTTTGCCTATAGCCGGAGGTTCCTTAATCTTCTTATTTCCTCATCGAGGAAATAAGGTAATTAAGTGGTATACGATTTGTATATGCTTAATCGATCTCCTTCTAACAACCTATGCATTTTGTTATCATTTCCAATTGGATGATCCATTAATCCAACTTACGGAAAATTATAAATGGATCAATTTTTTTTATTTTTACTGGAGAATCGGAATAGATGGACTCTCTATAGGACCCATTTTACTGACGGGATTTATTACCACTATAGCTACTTTAGCGGCTCAGCCAGTTACTCGAGAATCACGATTATTCCATTTCCTGATGTTAGCAATGTATAGCGGTCAAATAGGACCATTTTCTTCTCGAGACATTTTACTTTTTTTCATCATGTGGGAATTAGAATTAATTCCAGTTTATATACTTTTATCCATGTGGGGGGGGAAAAAACGTTTGTATTCCGCTACAAAGTTTATTTTATACACTGCGGGAAGTTCTGTTTTTTTATTAATGGGAATTCTAGGTATCGGTTTCTATGCTTCTAATGAACCGACATTAAATTTGGAAACATTAACTAATCAATCGTATCCCGCGGCGCTCGAACTAATATTCTATATGGGATTTCTTTTTACTTTTGCTGTCAAATTGCCGATTATACCCTTACATACATGGTTACCAGACACCCACGGAGAGGCACATTACAGCACTTGTATGCTTTTAGCCGGAATCTTATTAAAAATGGGAGCGTATGGATTGGTTCGAATTAATATGGAATTATTACCCCACGCTCATTCTATATTTTCCCCTTGGTTAATGATATTAGGTTCAATTCAAATAATCTATGCAGCTTCAACATCTTTTGGTCAACGTAATTTAAAAAAAAGAATAGCTTATTCCTCGGTATCTCATATGGGTTTCATAATTATTGGAATTGGTTCCATAAGCGATACGGGGCTCAATGGGGCCATTTTACAAATAATATCTCATGGATTTATTGGCGCTGCGTTTTTTTTCTTGGCGGGAACTAGTTATGATAGACTACGTCTTCTTTATCTTGACGAAATGGGCGGAATGGCTATTCCAATGCCAAAAATATTCACGGTTTTCAGTATCTTATCGATGGCTTCCCTTGCATTGCCGGGCATGAGCGGTTTTGTTGCAGAATTGATAGTTTTTTGGGGAATAATTACCAGCCAAAAATATCTTTTAATGACAAAAATACTAATAACTTTTGTAACAGCAATTGGAATAATATTAACTCCTATTTATTCATTATCCATGTTACGGCAGATGTTCTATGGATACAAGCTTTTTAATACACCAAACTCGTATTTTTTGGATTCTGGGCCGCGAGAATTATTTATTTCGATTTCTATCCTTATACCCGTAATAGGTATTGGTATTTATCCAGATTTCATTTTATCATTCTCGGTTGACAAGGTTGAAGCCATTCTATCGACTTTTTTCTAAAAAGTTTTCTCGTGAATAAATGAATAAAACCCAAAATCAAAAAGAAAAAAAAAACCATAATAAGAAAAAATGTAATCGAATATGTTTATTGTTTGTGAGAACCCCTTGAATCATTACATTACTTGATTTAAAGGGTTCTCGACGATTTATTTTATTCGAAGTTTCTGTATATTTCGATATTTATTTTTCTATTTATATATTCATATATCTATAATCAAATTTCTTAATATATCTATAATAAAATTTCTTATATATAATAATATAATTTCTTATATATATGCTTTATTTATTTGTCAGGTCCTTTACTCACTTTAATTCTATTAGATGGATTAATTCAATTTAATGGAAATGAACCATAACTGTGTAATCCTATACCTAATAGATTGATCCCCAAATAACATATCCAAATTATAAAAAAGCCCAGAGAGGCCGCTATTGAAGAATTTACACCTTCAAATTTCTTATTTTTTCTAGTATGTAAATAAATCGCAAATATGGTCCAAGTAATAAAGGCCCAAGTTTCCTTTGGATCCCAATTCCAATATGACCCCCATGCCTCATTAGCCCATACTGCTCCTGAAAGAATACCTATCGTTAAAAAGATAAAACCCAGACTAATAATACGATAACTCCAACGATCCAATTGTTGAATAAACTGAGACCTGTAATAATTTCTAGAAGAAGAAAAATAAGTTTTTTCTAAAACATTGTTTCTTTCATTCATATTCATGTATTTGATCTCAGCAAAAGAAAATGATTGATTTAATAAATACAAATCATTGCTTTTACCAAAAATTTGTATGACTTCTCGAAATGTAATAATTAAAATGGCTACTGATAATAACGATCCACATAAAAGAGCTGCATAGCCAAATATCATCATACTTACGTGCATCATTAACCAATGAGATTGTAAAGCGGGTACTAATATTGCAGATTGATGCATTTGGGTTAAAATACCCGAAGTAGCAAAGCCTTGGGTAAAAATAACACTGGGTGCGATTATTGTACTTAAATCGTTTTTATTTTTTTTTAAACATAAAATCATATGAAAAATGGAAAAACCCCAGGAAAGGAAGATTAATGATTCATATAAATCACTAAATGGTAAATGGCCCGAAAAAATCCAGCGAGTAATTAACAATCCCGTTATACAGAAAAAGGTTATTATCATACCCTTTTTGGACGAATCATATAATCCTAAGATTTCATTGACTAATAAGGTTATCAAATGAGTTGAAATTAAAATTGATACGACCGAAAACGATATATGAGTTAATATATGCTCTAAAGTTGAAAGTATCATAAAAAAAAAAATGAAAAAGAGTGTCTGAATACTAATACTAGAACGAGAAATCGGAAATTTAATTCATTATAGGACTTACTCTTTTAGAAGATAAGATGCCATGCCGCCACTCGGACTCGAACCGAGATGCTCTAGCACTGCTTCCTAAGAGCAGCGTGTCTACCAATTTCACCATAGCGGCTTACTCGAAATCATAATAACCGATTTTTTCTCAATCGTCGAGATTGAAAGAATCGATAAAAAAAAAATGTTTATTTTATTAATAAAATAAACATTAAAGAATGCAAGGACTTCTATTATAATTATTTGAATTGAATAAATTTATAAGAAAATGGATTAGATTATTATATTATTATCTTTTTTCTAATATTATTATTATTTTTATTCTATTAATATTATTATTCTATTTAAATTAAATATATTTCTATCTAAATATATAATTTAGATAGAAATATATAAATAATAATATATATTAAATTAAATAATAATATATATATAAATTATATATATATATAAATATTATATAAATATTTATAAATATATATTCTATTTTATTTTCATTAGAATGATTCAATTTCAATACGAATTATTATTGTCGTTTTTTTTTGTTTCGAGTTTCTGTTTTAGTATTTAACAACGAGGAATGGTTTTTTTTAGTTTATTATCTGTTTTCAAAAACAAGCATTGTTGGAACTAGATAATTCTGACTTGAATCTGGAAATGGAACAAAAAATTGGATCTTTTGTAGTTTTTAATGAATTATTTATTATTTGAATTTATTATTTATTATTTTAATGAATAATTTATTATATTATTATATTCTTTTTATTTATTCTTTATATATATTTTATATTTATATATATCTTATATATATTCTTGATTCTTATTTTTATATTTTATATATATTCTTGATTCTTATTTTTCATTTTTCTTATTTTTTATTTAATTAATTATATATATATTTTCACCAATTTAGTATTACATTCAAAGGATGTTTTTTTTTTTCTTATTCTAAAATAGATATATATGAGTTAATAAAAATATCTGAGTTAATAAATCAATTTTTAATTGAATTTATTAATTTATTTAAAAAATATATTTATTAATTATAAATATAATTAATTAATTTATTAAATATAAAAAAATCGTTATTAAAAAAAAGCAATTCAATATTAGAGAATATTCCTTGAATCCAGCTAATTTAGATTATTCCAACGTTTGTATTTGTTATACAAAAAAACTTTTTGAATTCCCTGTATAAATTGATTGCGCTAATGAAAAAGCTTTCAATGCTGTCCAATATCCTCGCTTTTTCCAAACGTTTTTCCGGATTTTTTTTTTTGATCTAGAAGTGCGTTTCTTTGGAACTGCCATCCAACTAATATAATTTTTTTTTTTCCATTGTTACAGGTCATGTGAAAGACATATCCTCTTTTCTGTATTTCTGTAAATGAAAACTTATTGTTCTTTGATTAATTAGCCATATATCTTATCCCCCTTTTTTTTTCTATCTAAAGTAAAACTTTGAATATTATAAACTATAACACTTTTTTTAAAAATTTTGCCAAACATAGTTGTATTGTAATGTAAAAAATAAATTAGTTCGAAACTAAACGAATGCTTCTGAATATAAATAAAAGACAAAAATTATTATTTGATTGAGTTATGTCATATAATAAAATTTTATACATATAAAAATAAACGAATGTTCTAAGTTTTGGTACAATTTTTGATACGCGCTCTATAGAAAAGAATATTTGTATAATTGTAAAATAAAAAATGAAATTATTATTTGACAAATTTTGTTTTTATGAGAATTTTAATAAAGATTTTATTAGTTATTTTCTTATTTATTAATAGTAAAAAATATTACTAAAAATAAAGTAAATTTTTCACTAGGAATTTTTTTTTTTGGACCCTTTTTACATTTTTACTTTTCAATATTGGAAGTTTTGTGCAAAGATTCAGAAGAATATAAAATTTATATGTTCACGTTGTTCACTCTTTTTTATTAATTGAACCCTTTACAAAAGAGATAAAACCGGCGAATAAGAAACAAAACTCATTACAAATCCTATTTTTTTATTTTTTTGTATGGAATATACACATCAATCTTCATGGATCATACCTTTTATTCCACTTCCAGTTCCTATGTTGATAGGGGTGGTACTTCTACTTTTTCCCAGCGCAACAAAAAATTTTCGCCGTATGTGGGCTTTTCCGAGTATTTTTTTGTTAGGTATAGTTATGCTCTTTTCGGTCGATCTGTCGATTGATCAAATCAATAACAATAAGAGTTCTATCTATCAATATGTGTGGTCTTGGACTATAAATAATGATCTTTCTTTAGAGTTTGGTTACTTGATCGATTCACTTACCTCTATTATGTTAATATTAATCACTACTGTTGGCATTTTGGTTCTTATTTATAGTGATAATTATATGTCTCATGATCAAGGATATTTGAGATTTTTTGCTTATATGAGTTTTTTTAATACTTCAATGTTGGGATTAGTTACTAGTTCTAATTTGATACAAATTTATATTTTTTGGGAATTGGTTGGAATGTGTTCTTATCTATTAATTGGTTTTTGGTTCACACGTCCTATTGCAGCAAATGCTTGTCAAAAGGCGTTTGTAACTAATCGTATCGGGGATTTTGGTTTATTATTAGGAATTTTGGGTCTTTATTGGATAACGGGTAGTTTGGAATTTCGGGATTTGTTTCAAATATTCAATAACTTGATTTATAATAATGACGTTAATGTTTTTTTTGTTACTTTGTGTGCCCTATTGTTATTTTGTGGTTCTGTTGCTAAATCTGCCCAATTCCCCCTTCATGTATGGTTACCAGATGCTATGGAAGGACCTACTCCTATTTCCGCTCTTATACATGCTGCTACTATGGTAGCGGCGGGCATTTTTCTTGTAGCTCGACTTCTTCCTCTTTTCATAGTAATACCCCCCATAATGAATGGAATAGCTTTCATAGGTATAATAACATTAGTATTGGGAGCTACTTTAGCTATTGCTCAAAAAGATATTAAGATAAATTTGGCCTATTCTACAATGTCTCAATTGGGTTATATGATGTTAGCTCTAGGTATGGGCTCCTATAGAGCCGCTCTATTCCATTTGATTACTCATGCTTATTCAAAAGCATTGTTGTTCTTAGGATCCGGATCTATTATTCATTCAATGGAAGCTATTGTTGGATATTCTCCAGAAAAAAGTCAAAATATGGTTCTTATGGGCGGGTTAACAAAACATACCCCAATAACAAAAACTGCTTTTT